TAGTACTGTAGTACTACTTTTTATATAATATTATAAAAGTTTTCTCTTTGGACTAGAAAGTGAGGATCAGGTACAAAAAGTATAGATAGTATTATAAAGAAAGAGAACAACGAATCAATAAAAATCAGCAACCTACACATTGTTATATTAGATCTAAAGGAAAGGTTCTTTTGTGAACTAATTCCAAGGCTGCGCTTTTTAATATTTAAAGACAAAATGTAAAAAGAGGTTTTGAGTGATCATATGATTCTTTTTTGTTTCTTTTGATTCGCGAGATTCTGTGAATGAACCGACTACTTAATTTAAGAAGCTCAATTTAAAGTCAAAATATGCATTTTCCTTATAAGCTAAGATCACTCGTCGGTTTAAAATACTAAAAATAAAAAAAGTAAAAAAAAAAATTCGTCGATACAATAAAAAAGGATTCAAATAGAAAGAAACGGTTTTGTAATTTTCGCCCATATTGCTATTCATTTTTTAATGAAGTTATAAAACAACTATTATTACTTTTTTTTTTTTATATATAAATATATATATATTAAGATATATGGTGGTTATTACTTTACTCAACTCAAGAGTTGCTCAATGAATCTGTTGATTCGAAATTTGGAGATGGATAGATGTCACAAATGATGAGTTGATTTCTTAACTATGTTACTCTATTTTTGTTAGACTTGCCATCTAGAATAATGGATGAATCAAAAACTTTCAATTGGTATTTTTGTTTATCCTCCTATCTTTGCTTTTCAAAATTGAAATTTAGGGAAGTGCTTTCGAAACATATGTATAAAAAGAACATATTTCATTTAGTCTCTTGATGCTTACTATAACTAGTTATTTCGGTTTTCTACTCGTAGCTTTGACTATAACCTCAGCTTTATTTATCGGTTTGAACAAGATACGACTTATTTGAAATTAATTGAATGAACAATTCAGGACAAAATCTTTCTGTCATAGTTCACATATTCTATAGTTCCTTATCGTGTCAATTTTAAAATCTTGGTCGTTGAGATTCGTGGGTAATTCCCATTAAGATTTAAGGATAAATATTACCTCTCTTTTTCACCTTTCAAATAAATGGAAATGATTGAAGTTTTTCTGTTTGGAATCGTCTTAGGTCTAATTCCTATTACTTTGGCTGGATTATTCGTAACTGCATATTTACAATACAGACGTGGTGATCAATTGGACCTTTGATTAATTACCATCTACGTTTTTTGATTGACCTCCTATTTGCTTTAATCTACAGGAGGTCAAATTCAATTTGCTGTTCAATTATTTCAGTTTTATTTTTGACCTAACACAAATAAGAAGAGTCTAATCACGCTCTGTAGGATTTGAACCTACGACATTGGGTTTTGGAGACCCACGTTCTACCGAACTGAACTAAGAGCGCTTTATTATCACAATAAATAGCCAATCCGTCTTGGATATATATACTAGCAGAAAAAAGAAATTAATTGCTTATGTATATCCAATTTTAATCAATATCAATTGAACCCTTCTTACTGCTCATAAGATAAGTAATAGGTAGGGATGACAGGATTTGAACCCGCGACATTTTGTACCCAAAACAAACGCGCTACCGAGCTGCGCTACATCCCTTTCAATTGGTCTACAGTGTCATTGTAGAGAATCCCTGTGTTCTTTTCCACATCTTTATTTCTTTCATTGATATACCAACTTGTCAGTTCTTTTTTTTTTAATCTCATATTATATAACATATAAAAATAATAGACTTATATTATATACGTAGTGAAAAAATATGAAACCATAAAAAAATGAATATTTGTCGGAAATTCTCAGATGGAACGGGACATATTTTTTTGTTTTAAGAAAAGGAAAAATTTTCCCGAATTGTTGTACATTTCAATCTGCATTAGGTATTCGACGTAGAAATACAAGTGTCAGTCATTAACTACATATACACATCTGGTCATATATGTATTACTATTATGTATTACAAATTCGAATAAAATCACAAAAAAAAGAAGGAGGAGTTTAAATGCGAAATCTAAAAACATATCTTTCCGTGGCACCAGTAGTAAGTACTCTATGGTTTGGTTCTTTAGCAGGTTTATTGATAGAGATTAATCGTTTATTTCCGGATGCATTAATATTCCCCTTTTTTTCATTATAGTAAGTTAGACGCGAAGGGGTTGAAGAAAATTAGAGCTACAATGAAATATCTGTGACTAATCCCCTCCCTTACTCTTCTTTGTTTTATAATTAAAACAAATTCTAAAAGAATATAAGCGGATTTACCCTAGTCAAACTACGAACTTGGGGGTCCGGGACCAAAATTCAATTAATTAATAATAGTGTGAGAAAGAAAATGGAATTGTTGGGACAACAATATCATACAAGATAATTCAATGAAAAATTAAATATTGTATAGCAATTAAAAATTATAAGTATAGAGTTAGAAATCATTATATTACTTATTATTACTATATTGATAGATTGTAAGGAAATCTTTCATAATTGGATTTCAATTTAGCAACTCCTATTTTTTCTTTCCTTTCTTGCTTCTTCGCTTCGGGTCAGAAAATTGAAAAATAGAACAGTTTAGTCAATCAAAAATCCAAAGGAGGTTCATGGCCAGGGGTAAAGATGCCCGAGTAAGGATTATTTTGGAATGTACCAGTTGTGTTCGAAACCGCGTTAATAAGGAATCAATGGGTATTTCTCGATATATTACTCAAAAAAATCGACATAATACGCCTAGTCGATTGGAATTGAGAAAATTCTGTACCTCTTGTTACAAACATACGATTCACGGGGAGATAAAGAAATAGATCTAACCGACCTCTCGCGCGTCCGCCTTGCGTTCCTAAGGAAGACGAAAAACTACATATTATATATTAATATTTTTTTTTTAATAGACTATTATTTCGAGATATACAACAAAAATTATATATAACGGATCCCATATTTATTTAAATATAAAATAAACAAAACAATCTTTTTTTTTTTTAATTCGAAATCATTTCTGATACGATCAAAATCGAATTAGGATTTTCAGGACAAGGAATAAACAAACCATGGCTAAATCCAAGCAGCTCTTTCTTAAATCTAAGCGATCTTTTCGTAGGCGTTTGCCCCCGATACAATCGGGGGATCGAATTGATTATAGAAATATGAGTTTAATTAGTCGATTTATTAGTGAACAAGGAAAGATATTATCTAGGCGAGTGAATAGATTGACCTTAAAACAACAACGATTAATTACTATTGCTATAAAACAAGCTCGTATTTTATCTTTGTTACCCTTTCTTAATAATGAGAAACAATTTGAAAGAAATGAGTCGACTCCTAGAACTACAGGTCTTATAATTAAAAATAAATAAGTTTGCTCTTCAATTGAATCAAAATAAAACTGAAATCTGACTTCAAATGCGAATTGATATTTTGTTCAAAAAATTTTCAATTTATTGCTGTGTCGTCAGAATAAGAAAAAAAAGAATTTGGGAATAAATCTTTTTTTATTAAACGTCTTTGTTTATTGTAACGACTTTATCTTTATAATAATCATATTATATCCTATTTTTCCATACTAATTTCTACTCTACCCTCCCAAATTTACTTAACAGGAAAACATTACACTGGATTCCTTGCAACCTCTTTATCTTATTTTAAGATCTCGTTGGAAATCATATAAAGACAATTCCTATTTAATATAGAAATTTGTGCAAGTATTTTACGATTAAGAAGCAACTGCCCCTTGTACAGATTGTGTATTAATCTACTATAACTATAGTATAGTTTATTGGCTCGAATTGCTGCATTTATCCGAGTGATCCACAAACGACGAAAATCTCTCTTTTGCCTGCCTCTATCTTGATGAGCCGAAACCAAGGCTCTTATTTTCTGTTGAGTAATAGTCCGAGAAAGTCTTGAGCGGGCCCCTTGAAAACTTGATGCAAATAAACGAATTTTGGTTCTACGTCTTCGAGCTATATATCCTCGTTTAATTCTAGTCATTGAATAAATGAAACTTTGATGAATAACTAATTGATTTCTTTCAGTTATTTCTTTTCCCTTTCGTAGTCTATTAATAACAAAACGGATTCTTCCAGTGTATAAAAAAACTTCCATTGTCTTTTGCTACTATAACCTTCCTGACCACGATTTTTTTCGAGGAGAAAAGCCTCGAAATAGGAAATTGTATTGATACTAGATATCAAAAACATAATAAAGAGAAAAGTAGTAAATAGAAATAGGTATAGTGGTTTCCTTCGTTTTTATGGTTGCTTCTTAACGGTGAGGTCCTCTCTATACACCGGAGCCTCTTCCCTCATTTGATTTAATCAATGTTATTGTTAACTTGTACAGTTTGCACTTTTTGGCTCTACCCATCATTATGCAGTAATAAGTCTTTCACAAGGAGACTCACCTATACAGTAACGGTATTTTTTTTTTAATTATGAAGATTAGCTGAGTAACTGACCTTGTTAGTCCGTTCTTGCAGGAGTCAAGACTGAAGGGTATAATCTTTCTGCTTTTTAAATAGCATTTCCCTGCTTAATGAATACCATTTGGTATCAATGGTGAATTCTTTCTCATCTTAAATTAGAAGTGTAAGTGATTGGATTTGTCCCAATGTCAACCATAAATTAATTTGATACTACAATACTAAGGATATGATAGATTTTTTTTCGATATTTTCTTTTTTCGTCTAGTGGATGGTCTTCTTACATTCTATCCTATATCACTGTTACTGATCATTTATATTGGATTGGATCAACTCTTTTTTTTTGCCTAGTACATGATCGGAACGAGTCGCACATACACCCTAGTACATGTTCCTCGTCGCTGAGGACATCCCCCAAGAGCGGGGGATTTCGTGACATTTTTGATTGGCTGTCGTGTGTTTCTAATAAGTTGTTTAATAGTTGGCATGTTGAATGATATAACAGAATGGGATGGTTTAGATCGATCCTAACCGGATAATTATGAATCCTTTTTTATTAATGTATTCATAGAATATTGTCTTAACCCCGGTAAGAAGATAAAATAATACATTATATACTTGCGTAAAATCTCTCTTATTTTTATTCAACCGCTACAAGATCAACAAGTCCGTGAGCTTGGGCTTCTGTTGCTGACATAAAAACATCTCTTTCCATGTCTTCGGAAACAACCCATAAGGATTGGCCTGTTCTTTGTACATAAACCTTTGTGAGGGTTTCGCGCAGCGTCAGTAGTTCTTCCGCTTCCAAGATAAACTCTCCCGTCGATGCCTCATAAAAAGAACTAGAAGGTTGATGGATCATTACCCTGATGAAATAACATAATAAATTATTATTCTATCTCGAAACAATAATATTAATATAATACTAAAACGATAGAAAAAAGATAAAATTGAACAACCGTACAGGCATCTTTTACACATTGCATACGGCTCTATAATGGAATTCACTTTTATACCCTTTTTACCTTACATTGAAGAAATATATATATATATTTATAGGGGCTATCATATTCACATAGGTAAATGATCCAATAACCATCCTTCTTTTTTGAGGAGTTAAAAAAATACTACGATGGTTCCGTTGCTTTATATATTAATTCACTCTGTTATTTCGCAATCCCAAAGTTTCTTTTTTTTTATTCTTTCATAAGAATATATATTGTTAAGAGTTTTTCGGTGTGAAAACAAAAAAGTTTGTGACGCTGAAATGTGTCTCCTGATATATCAGATAAAATAGGAAATACCCTTTATCTCATACTACTCTTTCGATACATAAGTTAACGATTTTGAAAAAAAAAAAGAATTTCATATCGAATTCGAAGTGCCATGCTATTATTACTTAATATTAATATTTCATATATCGCGAAGGCATAATCTTGGTTTCTTTTTTAGCTCACATCAAATAAAAAACTCATTGGCGCCAAGCGTGAGGGAATGCTAGACGTTTGGTAATTTCTCCTCCGACCAGAATAAAAGATCCCATTGAAGCGGCTAATCCTATGCATATTGTTTGTACGTCTGGTTGCACAAATTGCATAGTATCATAAATACCTAATCCAGGTATTACCCATCCGCCTGGAGAGTTTATAAACAAATACAGATCCCTGGTCTCATCCTCTATACTGAGAAATACCATAAGACCAACAATTTGATTCGAGATCTCGATATCCACTTCTTGTCCTAAAAAAAGAAATCTTTCTCGATAAAGTCGGTTGAGTGGGCTAAAATTGTATTCCCTCGGAACCGTACATGCATCTTTTAATGCATACGGTTCAATACACATCGCGAAAAAAAAGAATCAATGTGTAGATTCCAGTTTTTTTTTTTTTAAAAGAAAAAAAAAATCACTAAACTTTTCGGATTAACCTCTTATTGATGTATTCGTTCATCGGAATTCAATCCAAATTACAATGTAATTTTCTTGTTCCTGAATGGTCTTCTTGAATTCTTTTAGGTTTATGCTCTACTCCGAGTAAAGATCTGACGGGTTTTGATTTGCATATATAGGCCAAATATCCAACTACTACATCTTTTTGCTAGGACTTCTTTTTTTTTTTTTCAATTCAAATTTCTTTCATGTCTCCCGCCAAATATGAAATATTCAATGCATTTTTCATATTACTCCATTTATTAACAGTTTGAGATCACTTCTTTTTTATTTTTATATTAGAAATTCGAAATAGAATATAATCAAATATGATATTAACTAGAAATCATAGATATATTACCAATTGGTTTTTTCTAAACGGAGCCTGGATACTTCATTTTATTGTTCGACCCAAAGCAACCATAAATTAATCTAATTGCTAATATTAATCTGTATATCCCCTAAAAATAGATTTCTTTTTTTTTTTTCGAATTTTATTCGTTGCATTTCACGCTCCAAATTTTTGATGATTCAATCAATCTTTCTTGGGCGAAAGAGAGGATATCTCAATCGGGTAAGAGAACGGGGAAATACCATATAACCAAATAAATCTGACAAGTCGCACTATACGTCAACCCATGATGCATCTTCTTCTCCAGGATTTCGAAAAGGTACTTTTGGAACACCAATTGGCATTAAACGAAAGAAAAACGAAGTACTATATTTCACTTTGATGTGAAAGCGTAAAAATGGGTTTATTGTCTTAATAATATTTTTTCTTTGATCACCAGAGATCAAAAAAAAGAAGTTCAGAAAAGAGTAAGACCGAATGAATAAAAGAAATTGGTTACAAATGGGTCTTTTCTTTGCGATGATGAACAAATCTAGATGCAGTTATTCCTATAAAATACTAGTAACGCCCTACCATTGCGTATTGGTACTTATCCGGTGTAGAATAAATCTGCTTCTTTTTCTTCCTACAAACAAAATTGTTCTATTTTTATTTAAAAATATTATTACTAAAAAATATAGAACAAATTTGAATCCTTTCCCCGAGATAATCCACTAAAAACGGTCCATAGTATAGTTTTTTTACAGTGCAATAAAGTTACATAGCGTCTATTTTGAATTGAAAAACAAAGGGGGTATTTCTATGGGTTTGCCTTGGTATCGTGTTCATACGGTTGTATTGAATGATCCCGGCCGTTTAATTTCTGTCCATATAATGCATACTGCTCTGGTTGCTGGTTGGGCCGGTTCGATGGCTCTATACGAATTAGCGGTTTTTGATCCTTCCGACCCTGTTCTTGATCCAATGTGGAGACAGGGTATGTTCGTTATACCCTTCATGACTCGTTTAGGAATAACCAATTCCTGGGGTGGTTGGAGTATCACAGGGGGGACTCTAACAAATCCGGGTATTTGGAGTTACGAAGGTGTGGCTGGTGCACATATTGTGTTTTCTGGCTTGTGCTTTTTAGCAGCTATTTGGCATTGGGTGTATTGGGATCTAGAAATATTTTGTGATGAACGCACGGGGAAACCCTCTTTGGATTTGCCCAAGATCTTTGGAATTCATTTATTTCTCTCAGGGGTGGCTTGTTTTGGTTTTGGCGCATTTCATGTAACAGGATTGTATGGGCCCGGCATATGGGTATCCGATCCTTATGGACTAACGGGACGGGTACAAGCTGTAAATCCAGCATGGGGTGTGGAAGGTTTTGATCCTTTTGTTCCGGGAGGAATAGCCTCTCATCATATTGCAGCAGGAACTTTGGGCATATTAGCTGGTCTATTCCATCTTAGTGTCCGTCCGCCCCAACGTCTATACAAAGGATTACGTATGGGAAATATTGAAACCGTACTTTCCAGTAGTATCGCTGCTGTCTTTTTTGCAGCTTTTGTAGTTGCTGGAACTATGTGGTATGGCTCAGCAACTACTCCGATTGAATTGTTTGGTCCAACTCGTTATCAATGGGACCAAGGATACTTCCAGCAAGAAATATATCGAAGAGTTAGTGCAGGGCTAGCTGAAAAGCAAAGTTTATCTGAAGCTTGGTCTAAAATTCCTGAAAAATTGGCTTTTTATGATTACATCGGCAATAATCCGGCGAAAGGGGGATTATTCAGAGCGGGTTCAATGGATAACGGGGATGGAATAGCGGTTGGTTGGTTAGGACACCCTATCTTTAGGGATAAAGAAGGGCATGAACTTTTTGTACGGCGTATGCCTACTTTTTTTGAAACATTTCCGGTTGTTTTGGTAGACGGAGACGGAATTGTTAGAGCCGATGTTCCTTTTAGAAGGGCAGAATCGAAATATAGTGTCGAACAAGTAGGTGTAACTGTTGAGTTCTATGGCGGTGAACTCAATGGAGTCAGTTATAGTGATCCTGCTACTGTGAAAAAATATGCTAGACGTGCTCAATTGGGTGAAATTTTTGAATTAGATCGTGCTACTTTGAAATCCGATGGTGTTTTTCGTAGCAGTCCGAGGGGTTGGTTTACTTTCGGACATGCCTCATTTGCTTTGCTCTTCTTCTTCGGACACATTTGGCATGGTGCTAGAACCTTGTTCAGGGATGTTTTTGCTGGTATTGACCCAGATTTGGATGCTCAAGTGGAATTTGGAGCATTCCAAAAACTTGGAGATCCAACTACAAGAAGACAAGTAGTCTGATACAATACATATATATATATATATTTATTTAGTTTTGTGATTTGATATAAGATACAGAAAAAATCTTGATTTGAATCGCTATTTTTTCTTTAACTCTTGCCTTGCTCTTTCTTTATCCGGGAGATGGTCTCAAATAAACAGGTATGGAAGCTATAATTGTAAATCACGATCGAATCTATGGAAGCTTTGGTTTATACATTCCTCTTAGTTTCAACTCTAGGAATAATTTTTTTCGCTATCTTTTTTCGAGAACCGCCTAAAGTTCCAACTAAAAAGACGAAATGATTTTTCTGTATCTCAATTGAAAGTAATGAGCCTCCAAATTTTGGGGGCTCATTACTTCAACTAGTCTCCGTGTTCCTCGAATGGATCTCTTAGTTGTTGGGAGGGTTGCCCAAAAGCAGTATATAAGGCATACCCAGTAAAACTTATAAGTAAACCAGATAGAAAGATGGCAACTAGTGTTGCTGTTTCCATTATTATATAGTTTCAAGACCACAATGGATTTATGCTAAGATCATTTATTTACAACGGAATGGTATACAAAGTCAACAGATCTCAATGAATATAAAATAGGATTTATGGCTACACAAACCGTTGAGGGTACTTCTAGATCTGGTTCAAGACGAACTATTGTAGGGGATTTATTGAAACCGTTAAATTCAGAATATGGTAAAGTAGCTCCTGGGTGGGGAACTACGCCTTTGATGGGTATTGCAATGGCTCTATTTGCGATATTCCTATCTATTATTTTGGAGATTTATAATTCTTCTATTTTACTGGATGGAATTTCAATGAATTAGATTCTATTAACTTAACTAGCCTTTCAAGAGAAAGTGAAGCATGTAGACCTCTAATTTTTAGCCCATTCTATATTTGGCAGTTCGACCGTGAAATTTCTTTGTTTCTGTATTTCCGGAATATGAGTGTGTGACTTGTTAGAATGGATCCTATAGATAGTACAGAGAATAGGTCTGTC